TCAGGATTTGCTTCATCCTACACGTACATGTCATGGTCATCCTGCTTTTCTATGTTATATAGCCCTATATGTAACTATTGAGGATCAAGATATTCTACATAATGTGACTATTCCACCAAAAAGTTTTCTTTTAGTTCAAAATGATCAATATGTAGAATCAGAACAAGTGATTGCGGAGATTCGCGCGGGAACATCCACCTTGAATTTGAAAGATAGGGTTCGAAAACATATTTATTCTGACTCAGAGGGAGAAATGCATTGGAGTACCGCGGTGTACCATGCACCCGACTATACATATGGTAATGTTCATCTCTTACCAAAAACAAGTCATTTATGGATAGTATCAGGGGTTCCGTACAGATCCAGTATGCTCTCTGTTTCACTCCACAAGGATCAGGATCAAATGAATGTTCATTCTCTTTCTGCTGAAGGAAAATCCATTTCTAATTCTAATCTATTAGTTCCTAATGATCAAGCAAGATATAACACATTTTTGAGTTCAGAGCCCTTTGGTAAACACGGGGAGAGGATTCTTGATTATTTAGGACCTGGTCGAATCATACCCAACGGTCCTTGTAATCTCACATATACTGCCATTCTCCACGGGAATTCTGATTTCTTTTTCTTGTCAAAGAGGAGAAGAAATCGATTCATCATTCCATTCCAATATAATCAAGGACAAGAAAAAGAACTAATAACCCCCTCGGGTCTCTCGATTGAAATACCTATAAATGGGATTTTCCATAGAAATAGTATTCTTGCTTATTTCGACGATCCCCGATACAGAAGAAAGAGTTCGGGAATTACTAAATATGGGACTATCGAGGCGCGTTCGAGCGTAAAGAAAGAAGATTTGATTGAGTATCGAAGAATGCCAAAATACCAAACGAAAATAGATCAAATTTTTTGCATTCCCGAGGAAGTGCATATTTTACCCGGATCGTCTTCCGTAATGGTACGAAATAATAGTATTATTGGGGTAGATACAGAAATCACTTTCAAAACAAGAAGCCGAGTAGGCGGATTGGTCCAAGTAGAGAAAAAAACAAAAAAGATTGAACTGAAAATATTTTCTGGAGATATTTATTTTCCCGGAGAGACAGATAAGATCTCCTGGCAGAGCGGTATCTTGATACCACCCGGAAGGGAAAAAAAAAATTCAAAGGAATCAAAAAAAGTGAAAAATTGGAGCTATGTCGAACGGATTGCCCCTGCTAAGAAAAGGTATTTTGTTTTAGTTCGACCCGTAGTTAGGTATGAAATCGCGGATGGGATAAATTTCGCAACGCTTTTCCCTCAGGATCCGTTGCAGGAAAGGGATAATGTGCAACTTCGAGTTGTCAATTATATCCTTTGTGGAAATGGCAAACCAATTCGAGGAATTTCTCATACAAATATTCAATTAGTTCGAACTTGTTTAGTATTGAATTGGTGCCAAGAAAAAAAGGGTTCTTCTATGGAGGAGATTCATGCTTCCTTTGTTGAAATAAGGGTAAATGATCTGATTCAAGATTTCATCAGAATGGACTTAGTGAAATCCCCTATTTCGTATACCAGAAAAAGGAATGCTCCGGCAGAGTCCGAGTTGATCCTGGTTAATGGAGCAGATCGCACCAATCCTTTTTATTCCAAGGCAAGGATTCAACAATTGCTTACCCAACAGCAAGGAACTATTCGTACGTTGTTGAATCGAAATAAGGAATGTAAATCTTTGATAATTTTGTCATCATCTAATTGTTTTCGAATAGGCCCATTCGACGATTTCAAATATAAGAATCTAACAAAAAAATCAAATACAAATAAAGGGGATTCCGTACTTCCAATTAGGAATTCATTTGGTCCCTTAGGGGTTGTCCCTAAAATTGCGAATTTTTATTCATTTTACTATTTAATAACTCATAATCAGATCTTGATAAATAAATATTTGCTACTTGACAATCTAAAAGCGGATTTTCAAATACTTCAATATTTTTTAATGGATGAAAATGGGAGAATTTATAATCCTGATCCATGCAGTAACAGGATTTGGAATCCATTCAATTCGAATTGGTATTGTCTCCATCACGATTATTGTGACGAAAGATCAACAATAATTAGCCTTGGACAGTTTTTTTGTGAAAATCTATCTATATCTCAATATGGGACGCCTCTAAAATCTGGCCAGGTTCTGATTATTCATGTTGACTTTTTAGTAATAAGATCTGCTAAGCCCTATTTGGCTATTCCGGGAGCAACCGTTCATGGTCATTATGGAGAAATAATGTACGGAGGAGATCCTTTACTTACATTTCTATATGAAAAATCAAGATCTAGTGATATAACGCAGGGTCTTCCAAAAGTAGAACAAGTCTTAGAAGCGCGTTCGGTTGATTCAATATCAATGAACTTAGAAAAGAGGGTTGAGGGTTGGAACGAATCTATAACAAGAATTCTTGGGATTCCTTGGGGATTCTTGATTGGCGCTGAGCTAACCATATCGCAAAGTCGGATTTCTTTGGTTAATAAGATTCAAAGGGTTTATCGATCCCAGGGAGTGCAGATCCATAATAGGCATATAGAAATTATTGTACGTCAAATAACATCAAAAGTGTTGGTTTCAGAAGAGGGAATGTCTAATGTTTTTTCACCTGGCGAGCTAATTGGGTTGTTGCGTGCGGAACGAACAGGGCGTGCGTTGGAAGAAGCGGCCTGTTATCGAGCCGTCTTTTTGGGAATAACGAGGGCGTCTCTGAATACTCAAAGTTTCATATCCGAAGCGAGTTTTCAAGAAACTGCTCGAGTTTTAGCAAAGGCGGCTCTACGAGGTCGTATCGATTGGTTGAAGGGTCTGAAAGAAAATGTTGTTCTGGGGGGTATGATACCGGTTGGTACCGGATTCAAAGGATTAGTGCACCCTTCCAGCCAACACGGCGACATTTCGTTGGAAACGAAAACTAAGAATCTATTCGAAGGGGGTATGAGAGATATTTTGTTCTACCACAAAGATTTTTTTTCTTCTTGTATTCCAATTCCAAAGAATTTTCATGAGATAGATATATCAGAACAATAATTGACAGAATTTATTGATTCCTAAGAAGGGATTCATCCTTTTCATTTCACTTTCACTACCTACTCTTCTTATAAAAAAGAACTAAGGAATAGAAAGGAAGTCATCGCTCGGACCGTGTATCCATGTTAAATCTCCGGTAGAAGGTTCCTTCGGAACAATTTTTTATTTCAGGGTACCTCGTCTCTTAAACAAAAAGAGAAAGTGTGGGGAGAAATGACAAGAAGATATTGGAACATCCAATTAGAAGAGATGATCAAAGCAGGAGTGCATTTTGGTCATGGTACTAAGAAATGGAATCCTAGAATGGCACCTTACATATTGACAAAACGTAAGGGTAGGCATATTACCAATCTTACGAGAACTGCTCGTTTTTTATCAGAAGCTTGTGATTTACTTTTTGATGCATCAAGTAGGAGAAAACAATTCTTACTAGTTGGTACCAAAATCATAGCAACTGATTTAGTAGCATCGGCTGCAATAAGGGCGCGATGTCATTATGTTAATAAAAAATGGCTCGGTGGTATGTCAACGAATTGGTCCACTACGAAAACGAGACTTCAAAAGTTCAGGGACCTGAGAGCGGAACAAAAGAGGGGAAGATTCAACCGTCTTCCTAAAAGAGATGCAGCAATGTTGAAGAGACAATTATCTCACTTGCAAAGATATCTGGGTGGCATCAAATATATGACGGGGGTACCTGATATTGTAATTATCCTTGATCAGCACGAAGAATATACCGCTCTTCGAGAATGTATCACTTTGGGAATTCCAACAATTTGTTTAATCGATACAAATTGTGACCCGGATCTCGCAGATCTTTCGATTCCCGCCAATGATGACGCTAGGGCGTCAATCCGATTCATTCTTAAAAAACTCATATCTGCAATTTGTGAGGGCCGTTCTAGCTATATAAGAAATTGTTGATTAATAATAAGATAAGTCAATTACTTCAGGAACTCCATGGATTTATCGAATTGGTTACAATTTCTGAATATAACAAAAGAGAAAAAAAGCGCCGGGAATAGTCTGTAATTACTGGGTCTCCGAAATATATAAGTGGGTGAGTCGAGAAAGAGATGGTTGAATCAAAATAATGGCTTTTTAAGTTCTATTTCTGTAAGAGGTCAATATGAATCTTCTACCATCTTCCGTCAACACACTAAAAGGGCTATATGATATATCCGGTGTCGAAGTAGGCCAGCATTTTTATTGGCAAATAGGGGGTTTCCAAGTACATGCCCAAGTACTTATCACTTCTTGGTTCGTAATGGCTATCTTACTAAGTTCCGCCACTATAGCCGTTCGAAATCCGCAAACCATTCCTACCGACGGTCAGAATTTCTTCGAATATGTCCTTGAATTCGTTCGAGACTTGAGTAAAACCCAAATTGGAGAAGAATATGGTCCTTGGGTTCCCTTTATTGGAACTATGTTCTTATTTATTTTTGTTTCTAACTGGTCGGGGGCTCTTTTACCTTGGAAAATCATACAATTACCTCATGGGGAGTTAGCCGCGCCCACCAATGATATAAATACTACGGTTGCTTTAGCTTTACCTACGTCAGTGGCATACTTCTATGCGGGTCTTACAAAAAAGGGATTGGGTTATTTTGCTAAATACATTCAACCCACTCCAATCCTTTTACCTATTAACATCCTAGAAGATTTCACAAAACCCTTATCGCTGAGTTTTCGACTTTTTGGGAATATATTGGCCGATGAATTGGTAGTTGTTGTTCTTGTTTCTTTAGTACCTTCAGTGGTTCCTATACCTGTCATGTTCCTTGGATTATTTACAAGTGGTATTCAAGCTCTTATTTTTGCAACTTTAGCCGCGGCTTATATAGGAGAATCCATGGAGGGTCATCATTGACTAGCTTTGCTTTTTTTTTTTTTACGTTATCGCAATGCAATGTACGGATAATATATACAAATAGAATAGAGTATATACGATCTAGAATAGTAGTCAAAAAAGGCAAAAAGATTATTTATTATTATTGATATAGTAAAAATAGTAAAAAAGGGAAAGGGATCTCAAAGAGTTTTTTCCTAGGATTCCCTTTTTTTTGACCGATTTCTGTCATATCCCTTCCAATGAATATTCTATTTTGATTTGTTCAGTCAATCACACTATGACGATTTATTATTTGTATTTTGTATTAAGAAGTCTTATCTTATCTTATCTAGTCCCGGCATGCTATTCTATTAAACAAAAAACGCGGTTTTACAGTCCCACTTCCTTTGAGTTTCAACGATTGGTCAAAATTCAAATGAATTGCGTGCAATTAGATATCAAATCTTTCTATTCTAGGGAATGATTCATACAAATGAATTTGTCTCTTTTCTCTTTGTAGTCATGCGGGATAATGATAAAGAAAAGTAAACGAATATGAACTTCATAAAAATAGGTTAGGGGGTCGAACTAAGTATATGGAATGGCTATAAACCAACTCTTATCTATCTTTAGAAAAAGGATAAAATCTCGTGGCCCGTGGAATAGAAGATCGAAATCTTTGGTTTACGTTATGGAAGAAACACGTGTATATGGGATAGTAGATAGTGACTAGTTATCTATATGAACGACCTATATCTCTTTTGTCCTTCCCCACACCATACCATGAATTTCGATGGGGATTCCAATAGAATAGAAAGTCCCTCTTTTTCGTTTGGGCCGAATGAATAAACAGACGAAAGCAGGCATATCGAATCAAAGAGAAAGGATGAAGAAATGAAAGAGGGCTTTCGGAATAAAGAAATGGAAGACCCAGAACCCTATGAATTGATAAAAAAACTCCACGGATAGGAATGAAAAATGAGATATCCAAGTTGTTCTGACGATTCCATATTCTCATTACTTGAATTTTCACTCATTAGGTCTTAGTTATTTCGACCGGCTCGATCTTACTTTAGGAGTGGAAGGAAGAATAAGTCATAATTCAATGGTTTATTGTATCATTAACCATTTCTTTCTTTTTTGCAAGGAACTTACCATGAATCCACTGATTGCTGCCGCTTCCGTTATTGCTGCTGGATTGGCCGTAGGGCTGGCTTCTATTGGACCTGGAGTTGGTCAAGGTACTGCTGCGGGACAAGCCGTCGAAGGTATCGCGAGACAACCCGAAGCAGAGGGTAAAATACGAGGTACTTTATTGCTCAGCCTGGCTTTTATGGAAGCTTTAACAATTTATGGACTGGTCGTGGCATTAGCACTTTTATTTGCAAATCCTTTTGTTTAGTTTCATCCTCGAAATAGAAATGGGAAATTCTTTTCTTTTTTTTTTTATCTCAGTCTTGGGTCTTGTCGCTTGCTTTTTCGAATTTTATCAAAATTGAACTCCTACAATTCATACCTTTCAATTATTCGTTGAGACAATACTCCGGGAAGGACTTATTTGAGGATGAGGAATTCAATTAGCGGATTCACTCGCCTTCTCCCCTTCTTAGTCCAAAGGAAACTCCTTTTTTTGTTTTTAGGAAGTGCTGCTACAAATGAGGCATTTCGCAATGGACATAAGGCCTGGGACCTAATACTAAGCAAATTCAGTATTTTCTTATTGGGTTGGGAACTTGAATTGAAATAAGAAAGAAATAGGAATTTCCAGAATTCCTATATTCTATATTGAATACTGATAAATGAAATCGAAATAAGTCAATAAAAAAATCAAATAAACAAAAAAAAATGGGGGGCAAAGTACTATAAGCTCTGGTCAAGTAGTACTATCTATAAGAGGAGATCATATGAAAAATGTAACCGATTCTTTCGTTTCCTTGGGTCACTGGTCATCCGCCGGGAGTTTCGGATTTAATACCGATATTTTAGCAACAAATCCAATAAATCTCAGTCTAGTACTTGGCGTATTGATCTTTTTTGGAAAGGGAGTGTGTGCGAGTTGTTTATTTCAATACAAGGCTGGATTCAACCAGCTGCACTTTTTTTTTTTCTTTAGAACTTGAAAATAAAGGTGTACTATCTGGCGAATTACTTCTGAATTAATTCGTAAATCATATGTACGAACCATAGCATTTCGTGACTCATTGGGAAATCGACTTTGATTCTCTATCAACCAATAATGTGGGATCCTTAAGATGGTTAAAACTCAATTGTTTGAAGTCCAGGCGCAACATTGGTATTCTTTCTACCACTATATTAGTTTAGTATAGTGATGCTTTCAAAATAAATAGTTGCAATTTATCCGATTCCGATATAGAACACTCATATCGATATAAAGGGTTTGAACCATTTACTGGAAAGGGGGCACCCCTGTCCTTTTTTTACCCAATGCTGAATTGACAACCTGTACATAAAATAAGAGGAATTTTTGGATTTGGAGAAAAAAAGAAACAACCTTGCTGAGAATTACAGATTTTTTTCTGGTCGGTAGAGTCCTCCAAAAATCCTGGTCTTGGATCAACGATTCGTTTCTATATTATATTGTGGAATACAAGGGGAG